AGGTCCGTACAGATCCAGTCCAGTCTCCCTTTCGCTTCACAAGGATCAAGATCAACTGAACGTGCATTCTCGTTCTGTCAAGCGAAGTTATACTTCTAACCTCGCTGTAACTAAACACCGGCCGAGACACTGCTTCTTTAGTTCGGATTTTTATTGTAATCTAATATATCCGGCCATTTTGCACGAAAATTCTAATTTATTGTCAAAGAGGCGCAGAAATGGATTTCTCATTTTACTCCAATCAATTCAAGGAGGCGAGACTAGACTAACGCCCCCTCCGGGTATCTCGCCTGAAATCCCCCTAAATGGTATTTTACATATAAATAGTATTTTTTCTTATTTCGATGATCCTAGATATAGAAGAAAGCGTTCTGGGATTACTAAATATGGATATGGGAATATCGAAATGTATTCAATCCTTAAAAAGGAAGATTTGATTGAGTATCGAGGAGTCAAGGAATTTATGCCAAAACACCAAACCCAAATGAAAGTGGATCTTTTTTTTTTCATTCCTGAGGAAGTGCATATCTTATCCGGATCTTCTTTCATAATGGTATGTAACAATAGTATCGTTGGAGTAGATACACAAATCACCTTAAATATAAGAAGCCGAGTAGGTGGGTTGGTACGAGTGGAGAGAAAAAAAAACAGAATTGAACTTAAAATATTTTCTGGAGATATCCATTTTCCTGTGGATACCGATAAAATATCCTGGTATAGCGGTGTTTTGATCCCACCAGGAAGGGGAAAGGGAAATTCCAAGGAATCCAAAAAATTGACAAATTGGATCTATGTCCAACGGATTACACCTAGCAAAAAAAAGTATTTTGTTTTGGTTCGACCTGTTGTTACATATGACATAACGGATGGCCCCAATTTAGCAGCAATTTTCCCTACTGATATCTTGCAAGAAAGTGATAATGTGCAACTTCGAGTTGTCAATTATATCCTTTCTGGAAAAGTCAACCAAAATAGAGGAATTTCGGATACAAGTATTCAATTAGTTCGGACTTGTTTAGTATTGAATTGGGAACAAGATAAAAAAAACTCTTCTAACGAAGAAGCCCGTGCTTCTTTTGTTGAAATAAGAACAAACGATTTGATTCGGCATTTCTTAAGAATCGATTTGGCAAAATCTCCTATTTCGTATATCGGAAAAAGAAATGATTCCGCAGTTTCAGGATTACTATCGGATAATGGATCAGATTGCACCCATAGTAATCCGTTTTATTCCATTTATCCCAAGACAAGGATTCAACAATTCCTTAACCCACCCAATCAAGGAACTATTCATACGTTGTTGAATAGAAATAAGCAATTCCAACCATTGATAATTTTGCTATCATCCAAGTGTTCTCGAATGGGCCCGTCCAACCGAGTAAACTATCATAATGTAATAAAAGAATCCATTCAAAAAGATTTACTAATTGAAATTCGGGAGTCATTCGGATCTTTAGGATCGTCTCCTTCAATTGATAATTTTTATTTATTTTACCATTTAAAAACTCATAATCAGATCCTGTTAACAAATTATTTCCAACTTGACAATTTAAAACAGACTTTTCAAGCAATAAAATATTATTCAATGGATGAAAGCGGTAGAATTTATACTACTGATCCAGGCAGTAACATTATTTTCAATCCATTCAATTTGAATTGGTATTTTATCCGTCACAGTTGTTGCGAAGAGACCTCTCTAATAATAAGTCTTGGACAGTTTATTTGTCAAAATGTGTGTATAGACAAAAACGGACCGCACCTAAAATCCGGTCAAGTTATATTTGTTCAAGGTGATTCTGTAATAATACGATCAGCTAAGCCTTATTTGGCTACCCCAGGAGCAACTGTTCATGGCCATTATGGGGAAATTTTTTACGAAGGAGACACATTAGTTACATTTATATATGAAAAATCGAGATCAGGTGATATAACGCAGGGTCTTCCAAAAGTGGAACAGGTGTTAGAAGTACGTTCGATTGATTCAATATCGATAAATCTCGAAAAGAGGATTGAAGGTTGGAACGAATGTATAACAAGAATTCTTGGCATTCCTTGGGGATTCTTGGTTGGTGCTGAGCTAACTATAGTGCAAAGTCGTATCTCTTTGGTTAATAAGATCCAAAAGGTTTATCGATCCCAGGGGGTGCAGATTCATAATAGGCATGTAGAGATTGTTGTACGTCAAATAACATCAAAAGTGTTGGTTTCAGAAGACGGAATGTCTAACGTTTTTTCACCCGGAGAACTAATTGGATTGTTGCGAGCCGAACGAGTGGGACGAGCTTTGGAAGAAACAATTTGTTACCGAGCCATCTTATTGGGAATAACAAGAGCATCCCTCAATACTCAAAGCTTCATATCAGAAGCGAGTTTTCAAGAAACTGCTCGAGTTTTAGCAAAAGCAGCTCTACGGGGACGTATCGATTGGTTGAAAGGTTTGAAAGAGAACGTTGTTTTGGGGGGGATGATACCTGGCGGGACCGGATTCAAAGGATTCGTGCATCCTTCAAAACAATATAACAAGATTTCTTTGGAAACAAAAAAAAAGAATCGATTTGATGGAGAAATGAGAGACATTTTGTTTTACCAAAGAAAATTCTTTGATTATCCCCCTTCAAAGGATTTCCACGATACACCAGAACAATCATTTATCGGATTTCATGATTGCTAAGAAAGGATTCATTCCTTGCACTACTTTCTTTGATTTGGTGCAGTCATTTGATTTAATAATAAAAAGAGAAATGTCTAGAAAAGAATAGAATGACTTGGGTCGTGGCTCTACGTCCAATCATAGGGTAGAGTAGAAGGTTCCATCGGAACAATCTTTTATTTGAGTTCAGGGTTCCTCGTCTCTTAAAAAAAGGGGGGTGTGGGGAGAAATGATAAGAAGATATTGGAACATCAATTTAGAACAGATGATGGGGGCAGGGGTTCATTTTGGTCATGGTACTCGGAAATGGAATCCTAAAATGGGACCATATATCTCTGCAAAGCGTAAGGGTATTCATATTACAAATCTAACGCGAACTGCTCGTTTTTTATCAGAAGCTTGTGATTTGGTTTTTGAGGCAGCAAGTAGAGGAAAACAATTCTTAATTGTTGGTACCAAAAATAAAGCAGCTGATTCAGTAGCCTGGGCTGCAATACGGGCTCGGTGTCATTATGTTAATAAAAAATGGCTCGGCGGTATGTTAACGAATTGGTCTACTACAGAAACGAGACTTCATACGTTCAGGGACTTGAGAATGGAACAAAAAACAGGGAGACTTAGCCGTCTTCCAAAAAGAGATGCAGCCGTGTTCAAAAGACAATTATCTCGTTTGCAAACATATCTGGGCGGGATTAAATATATGACAGGTTTACCCGATATTGTAATCATCGTCGATCAGCACGAAGAATATACGGCTCTACGAGAATGTATCGCTTTGGGAATTCCAACAATTTGTTTAATCGATACAAATTGTGATCCCAATCTAGCAGATATCTCGATTCCAGCGAATGATGATGCTATATCTTCAATCCGATTAATTCTTAACAAATTAGTATTCGCAATTTGTGAGGGGCATTTTAGTTATATAAGAAATCCTTGATTAATAATAAGTCGATTGCTATTTCTGAATTTTTAAAAACAAACCGAATAAGAGTAACCGGGATATTATGTGATTACTTAGTATTCAAAATAGTAATCTTAGAATAGTAATCTTAGTTGGTATTCAAAATATCGGATTCAAGTAGGCAAAGAGATGGTTGAATCAAAAAAATTCAAGGTCAATTTTTTAATTTTAGGGGGTAAAATATGAATTTTCTAGTAAACACACTAACACTAAAAGGCTTGTACGATGTATCGGGTGTGGAAGTAGGCCAACATTTCTATTGGCAAATAGGTAGTTTCCAAGTCCATGGCCAAGTGCTTATGACTTCTTGGATTGTAATTGCTATCTTATTAGGTTCGGCTACTATAGCTGTTCGCAACCCACAAACCATTCCGAGTGGGAGTCAAAATTTCTTCGAATATGTTCTTGAATTTATTCGAGATGTTAGTAAAACTCAAATTGGAGAAGAATATGGTCCGTGGGTTCCTTTTATTGGAACTATGTTTCTATTTATTTTTGTTTCTAATTGGTCAGGAGCTCTTTTACCTTGGAAAGTCATACAATTACCTCATGGAGAGTTAGCTGCACCTACGAATGATATAAATACTACCGTTGCTTTGGCTTTACTCACGTCAGTGGCATATTTCTATGCGGGTCTTACAAAAAAAGGATTGGGGTATTTCGGGAAGTATATTCAACCAACTCCAATCCTTTTACCGATTAACATCTTAGAAGATTTCACAAAACCTTTATCGCTTAGTTTTCGACTTTTCGGGAATATCTTAGCTGATGAATTAGTCGTTGTTGTTCTTGTTTCTTTAGTCCCTTCGGTGGTTCCTATACCTGTTATGCTCCTTGGATTATTTACAAGTGGTATTCAAGCTCTTATTTTTGCAACCCTAGCCGCGGCTTATATAGGGGAATCCATGGAAGGCCATCATTGAAAAAGTCTTGTTGTTTTTTTCAAAACAATAAATAACAACAGGCGTTTGGTTCAAAATAATTTACTTAAGGAATATATAACTACGTCATATACGATAGAAAGGGGTAGCAAAACCAAAAAAAGTACGATATTAGATAGTAGGATATTATAGAGTTGCAAAAAAAAGGGAAAGAGACAAAAAAAATGATCTTTTTCCTAAAGTTATCTTCCGTCCACTTATTAGCATACCCCCCTCAACGAATATTCTATTTATACCCCATTATTCTTATATTTTATTTCAACTAATTGAAATAAAATATAAGAATGCTTGGAGTATATGTCTAGGACATGTGATTCAAAAAAAGGAGAAAAGAGCGGATGATTTTGACTAATCAATTTGTGTAGTTAGATTGGATCCGTTGAAATAATGATAAACAAAAGGGAAGAGGGAAAATAATTTACAAAAAGGAAATAAAAAGTTGGTTCGAAGGAGGTAGTTATATGGAATTTTAATAGCTAAAAAAAAGTCAACTCTTGGAGATATTTCGAAAATTGATTCTCAAATCCTATCCTATTGAATCGAAGATAAACAGTTGGTTTACGTTATGGAAGAAAGACAGGTATATGTGATATTACATATTGACTGGGTATATATTAATTAAAGATAGATTCCTTTGACCCTACCCCTCTCATTTTCAGCAATAGAATAGAAGTCCTTTACTTTCCGTTTACTTGTTACTATGAATTGAATGAAAAAACCGATGAAATTACAAAAAAGATGGAAAAATTCAAATACCAGTTCGGAACCAATAAACGGAAGAGCGAAAGTTGTATGGATTCCAAAAGACTCTTCTGATAGAAACTCAAAAGGAGATATCGAAGTAGTTCTGATGATTCACTAATACTATTATTTCAACTAGAAGTTCTTAGTTACTTCTATTGGATTGGATGAATCCTACAACGTAATCGTAAAAATTAAGTCATAATTCGTTGGGTGGTTGTATCATTAACTATTTCTTTTTTTGGTACGAGGAACTTATCATGAATCCACTTATTTCTGCCGCTTCTGTTATTGCTGCTGGGTTGGCTGTAGGACTTGCTTCTATTGGACCGGGGGTTGGTCAAGGGACTGCTGCGGGTCAAGCTGTAGAGGGTATCGCGAGACAGCCTGAGGCGGAGGGCAAAATACGAGGTACTCTATTGCTTAGTCTAGCTTTTATGGAAGCTTTAACAATTTATGGACTGGTTGTAGCATTGGCCCTTTTGTTTGCGAACCCTTTTGTTTAATATTAGAAATACAAAATATATATTTATTGCCTTGGACTTGTCGTTTGATTTTTCAAATTATATCAAGATTTCATTCGTAGAATTATGTCGTCGTTGACAAAAGAAAATAACCCACGGGAAGGTTGGATTTGCGGGTGAGGAATTAGTATCCCGCCTCGCTTTCACCCTTCCCGTTCCTACTCCAAAAGAAATTAAGTCTTGAAACGGGGGGATAGTTCACATAAATAAAATCCATTTCACAATTTCCCAATAGAAACAGAACAAGAAAGGAAAAAAGAGGTGCGAAGTGATACAAAAATGACTCTAGTCAATTTTTTAGTCGATCTAGTTAGTCTATCCATACGAGGAGATGATATGAAAAATGTAACCGATTCTTTCCTTTCTTGGGGCTACTGGCCATCCGCCGGGAGTTTCGGGTTTAATACCGATATTTTATCAACAAATCTAATAAATCTAAGTGTAGTGCTTGGTGTATTGATCTTTTTTGGGAAGGGAGTGTGTGCGAGTTGTTTATTTCAGGAATCGGCGGGATACAACCAGCTGTACCCTTTTCGTTCTAACTAGGAAATAAAAGAAAGGTGCACGATTGCGCGAATTACTTCGGACTAAATATAAAAAATTTATGTTTTATGGAAGAAACATAGCATTTCGTGATTCAATTCATTGGTAAAACCTACCTTGATTCTCTAGCAACCAATAACACGGGACCTTTAATATAATATGGTTAAAACAAACTCTTTGAAGTCTAGATGCAGCATGGTACTCTTTCTACCAATATGTTAATATAGAGGTGGTTCAAAATGAATATTTTATCGATAGATAACACTCCTATTGATAGATGATAAAACGATTTGAACGACTTATTTGTAACTTATTGTAAAAGAGGGCAAAATGCCCCCTTTTATTTTATTCAATGCTGAAGTGACGACCTATGTGTTATGTATAAGTAATAAAATTTTTTTGGATTTTCATAAACAAAAGAAACAACTTTGTTGACAATTACATATACATATTTTTTGTCAGAAGAGTCCTCTAAATCTTTTTATCCGGTGCTAGTTTATATATTTTTTTTGAATATGAACAAAAAAGAGGGGACAGGCTCATTACATTATACATTATATTATATAAAAAGATATGAGAATCATTACTAATTTCTAAGTAATTGAGCGTGAGAGCCAAATGAATTGAAAGATTCATGTTTGGTTCGGGAAGGGGTTATGGAAGTTATGACATGTATGTAAATATAATCTACTTTCATTAAGTGATTTATTAGATAATCGGAAACAGAGGATCCTGAATACTATTCGAAATTCAGAAGAACTGCGTGGAGGGGCCATTGAACAGTTGAAAAAAGTACGGGCTCGCTTACAGAAAGTTCAACTGGAAGCAGATCAGTTTCGAGTGAATGGATACTCTGAGATAGAAAAAGAAAAGTTGAATTTAATTAATTCAAGTTATAAGACTCTAGAACAATTAGAAAATTACAAAAATGAAACTATTCAGTTTGAACAGCAAAGAGTGATTAATCAAGTCCGACAACGGGTTTTTCAACAAGCCTTACGGGGAGCTCTAGGAACTCTGAATAGTTGTTTGAACAGCGAGTTACATTTACGTACTATTAGTGCAAATATTAACATGTTGGGGTCAATAAAAGAAAAAGAAAAGAAATAAGTAATTAGTCTTTAGCCTACAGGTATT